AGTCTAGGGTCTATCGGTAAGGACGTGAAATACGAAATAACAAGGGAGAGACTTTGAACTTGTTTGTCCTAACTGAAAAGGGTGAATTGAATAGTTAATTGAAACATCTTACTAGACTATGAGGAATACATCAACTGAGATTCCGTGCGTAGCGGCGAGCGATAGCGGAGGAATTGTCTCAAATAGATAATTAAGATGATTGGACATCTAGACTAAACCCCGATAGACACCTATAGAGAAAGTACCGTGAGGGAAAGACTTAGAATTGGTTCTAAAAGTTACCTTTTGCATAATGGGCCTGCAAGACAAAATTTGGCAAGCTTAAGTAATAAATGAAGGCGTAGTGAAAGCAAGAGAAAAACTCGTCAGTCAAATTACCCGAAACCAAGTGATCTAACCATGGCCAGGTAGCTATGCTGACCGAACCAGTGATTGTGGCAAAAATCTTGGATGAGCTGTGGTTAGTGGTGAAATACTAGTCGAACTTGGATATAGCTGGTTCTCTACGAAACTTATCTTAGTAAGGCGCCCCAAGTTGATTCGCCCCCAAACCCGGGGGCTTGAATTACTGGTGTAGTAAGACTATGGCGATAAGGCCTCTAGTCAAGAGGGGTAAGCCCTAACCAGAAATTAAAGTCACTAATACAGATTAAGTGTATAAAGAGGGTTCAACTTAGACAAACAGGAAGTAGGCTTGGAAACAGCCATCTGCACAGGAAAACGTAAAAGTTCACTGAATGAGCTAGGAAACTCTAAGAATTAAGGCGGCTAAATCTGTAACTGAAATTCTGGAAGCCAGACGGCAACTGTAAGGAAGCCATATTGCAAGGAAATATCAACTGGCTTGGTAGTAGAGCGTTCTGTAGGCACGATACGTGCACACCTCGTGAGATAAAACAGAAGTGATAATGCAGGCATGAGTAGTACAAGATTTACTCCCAAATAAATAGATATATACAGCTTCTAAGGGCACTACGCCCGATGGATTATAATTCTTGTTCTTATTCAGGAAAAATATTATGGTACAAAGTACCTTCAACTGTTATTTATGGGACTTATATCTAGGCATAATTTTTCTTAAGGAACTCGGCAAAATAAGATCTCGGCTGTTTACCAAAAACATAGCTCTCTGCTAAAGATTACTGAAGTATAGAGGGTGAATTCTGCCCAATGGTTGTATAGTGAAACTGAGGACTAACGTCTAAAGCGAAACCCAACTGAATGGCCGCGGTAACTCTGACCGTGATAATGTAGCACAATAAATAGCCAATTAATTGTTGGCGGGTATGAATGGAACCACGAGGGTCTTACTGTCTCAAGAGGAAAGCCGATGAAATTATAGTTGTAGTGAAGATACTACATAAACATTGTAAGACGAAAAGACCCTATCGAGCTTTACTGGATATCGATAACGTTAACTTAAAATGATCGATACTAAGTATCCTAATTTTGAGTTAATAATTTTTGTTGGTAGGACAGTTTAGTTGGGGCGACTACCTTTGAATAAGAAACGAAGGCGAGCTTATGGTATATAAAGCTAATCTCATTAGCCTGACAGTGAGGGGGACACCCCTAGCTGGCACAAGGACTATGTCCTATGTGGGCGATAATGACCCGATATGATAGTCCAAAATAAATATCGAAAGCGGATAAAAGCTACCGTAGGGATAACAGCGTAATATTGTCGGAGAGTTCTTATCGAGGACAGTGTTTGCGACCTCGATGTTGAATTGCGGTGCCCTGGTGCTGTAGAAGGTACCCTAGGTTGGTCTGTTCGACCATGAAAACCGTACATGATTTGAGTTCAGAGCGTGGTGACACAGCTCGGTTTCTATCTACAATGTTCAATCCCAACTTTTCTGAGTCCTAGTACGCAAGGAATGGTCTCAGCGATGCTCGACTATATTGGCCCCATCGACGTAATCAACTTCTGGCTGCTGCAAAGAAGGAAAACAAAAGGTTTAGGGATTAATAAGGTGCCACGAAAGTGGCGTATCTTCTCATATGCCATGTGGGTGCATAGCCCCTGGCATACTATGGAATTAACACTAGGGCTCATCATACTAATAGTGTTAACGTATGGATTAAAGGCCCCGACTTTAAGATTGGCTATGCTACTTGCGGGTGCTGTGGGGGTTGCTGGGTTATTAGCTGAGCCCCATCTATTATGTTGGACACAGGCTATTAAGATGTTGGTGATGCTAGGTGGGTTAGCCATATTATGTATGCTGGACCATCGAACATCGCATCGATCAAGCTCTTTATTGATTTTATTAGTGATCTTAGGTAATTTATTACTTATTGGGTCAACAAATTTAATTTCTATATATTTAGCATTAGAAATGCAAACATTATGTATGTTTATCTTAGTGGCTTATAATAAAAATTCATTGTTATCGGCAGAAGCTGGGCTGAAATACTTCGTGTTAGGAGCACTATCTTCGGGATTGTTCCTATTTGGTTGTGCCTTAATTTATGGCTCCACAGGAGAGCTTGAACTTCAATTTATTCGTATGAGTATGATATCTTATGGGACATTAGCTGGTAAGTGTCTTATTACTATCTCATTGTTATTTAAAGTATCTGCAGCTCCATTTCATATGTGGGCCCCCGATGTCTACGAGGGGGCTCCAACTTGGGTAGCTGCACTATTATCTATCGTGCCTAAATTGGGGGTATTAGCTATTATAGTACAAATAGGCTTAAATGAAATGGGATTATTAATAGCCGGATTAATCTCTTTGATTGTGGGGGCTATAGGAGCTTTGAATCAAACTCGAATAAAAAGACTATTAGCTTATAGCGGGATAAGCCATATGGGGTTTGTGTTGCTTGGAATAGCTATTGGGTCTATAGAAAGTCTTCAGGCGAGTTTAATGTATATAGGTGCCTATATAATAACTCAAGTACTACTTTGGTCTGTAGTATTAATATTATCTCCTAAAAGAGACATGCTTATTGAGTTTAGTGGTGTTTCAAGATTAAATCCAATGTTAGCATTAGCATTAGCTACAGGTTTATTGTCTACTGCAGGAATTCCTCCTTTAGTTGGGTTTTTAACTAAATGGTATATTATCTTAGCAGCTGTTGGTCAAGGTTACTATCTTAGCGCCCTAATAGCTTTAGTCTGTTCCGTGATAGCTGGAGTTTATTACCTTAGATTAGTTAAAATTATGTTTTATCAGCCCTTGTTTACGCCTTTAGTAATAACAAATATACTTAACTTTCCACGAGGCAGCGTAGCACCGGAGGAAACAGGTCTAGGCAAAGCAATACTAATAGGGGTAAGTTTATATTTAGTATTAACAATTATAGTATGTCCTAGTTTATTTTTTCAGTTAACACATTTGATTATTTTAGATTTATTCCCATGTATCTTCTAGTTATATTAATACCGTTACTAAGCGCAGTCGGAAGCGGACTAGGGGGTCGCTATCTAGGAAGAAAAGGGGCTGGCTTGTTAAGTTCTGTGTGGGTTCTCGCCAGTAGCCTCCTCTCTTTTGTATTATGCTATGAAATCCTTATTAATGGATCTACAGTATATATAGAGTTAGGGAGATGGATAGAGTCAGATTTATTAATAACTAACTTTGGTTTACAATTTGATATGGTAACAGCTGTGATGTTAATAGTAGTAACCACAATTAGCGGGCTAGTTCATGTTTATTCTACAAGTTATATGAGAGAAGATCCCCATCTACCTAGATTTATGAGCTATCTATCTCTATTTACCTTTTTTATGTTGGTTTTAGTTACTAGTAATAATTATGTGCAATTGTTTATTGGTTGGGAAGGTGTTGGTTTGTGTTCTTACTTATTAATTAACTTTTGGTTTACGCGCATACAAGCTAACAAGGCGGCAATCAAGGCAATGTTAATCAATAGAATAGGAGATATAGGATTAATGTTAGCTATTATATTAATCTGGAAAGAATTTGGGGTATTAGATTACTGTAGTTTATTCTCCGCTTTAACACCATCTTCAGCTTGTACTTGGATTTGTATATTACTAACTATAGGGGCTGTAGGAAAATCTGCCCAATTAGGGTTACATACTTGGTTGCCGGATGCTATGGAGGGTCCCACACCTGTTTCGGCCCTAATTCATGCCGCAACAATGGTAACAGCAGGGGTATTTTTAATTATAAGATCAGCTCCCCTTTTTGATTACTCTCCAACTGCAACAATTATTGTGGGTTTAGTTGGTTCTTTAACTGCTTTCTTTGCAGCTACAGTAGGATTAGTTCAATCGGATATAAAAAAAGTTATTGCTTATTCTACTTGTAGTCAACTAGGATACATGGTAATGGCTTGTGGTACTTATAGTTGTTTAAGTAGTTTATATCATCTACTAACTCATGCTTTCTTTAAGGCTTTACTGTTCTTAGGAGCAGGTTCAATAATTCATGCTCTTTTAGATGAACAAGATCTTAGGAAAATGGGGGGAATAGTCCGGGGTTTACCTTTAACATATGTATTAATGTTGATTGGTTCATTGTCTTTAGCTGGTTTTCCCTATTTATCTGGATTTTACTCTAAAGATTTAATATTAGAGTTAACTTATAATAGCTATTGTTTAATATCTATATATTGGTTAGCTTCAATTACAGCTTTCTTAACTGCTTTTTATTCATTTCGATTAATATACTTAAGTTTTGTGTCTAAGCCTAATTTAACACATATAAGCGCACAACACTTACAAGAAGCTGATTGGAACTTATTGGGTCCTTTATTAGTATTAGCAATAGGGAGTATTTTAGTTGGTTATATCGCCCAAAATATGGTGTTTGCGCCAGGTATACGTCCCTTGCCGCTTGTGCCCACAATAGTCTCTTTAGCACCAGTTATTATGGCCGTAACAGGAATATTACTAGTGTTTATACTTCGTCCATATATTATTTATTATATTACACGTCCTAGCATATATGGTTTCTTATTTTATGCTTGGGAGTTTAATCAAATAGCAAATTATTATATTGGAAGTTCAGTTTGGAAGTTTGGCCATATTGTTTCTTATCGTACTATAGATAGGGGTATTTTAGAGATTTTGGGCCCCACTGGAATAGCTCAATTCATGGTTGATAGAACTAAAGAGTTAAGCAGCTTACAATCTGGTTTATTATTTAATTATGCATTAATGATATTAGTTGGAACAGCTATCGCACTTAAGTACCTAGTCGTAAATTAGAGATAGGGTGAAGGAAGTGCTTTTCCAAGTCCAGAGTAATCTCCTAAAATAGGAGCAAACTAGCCGCAGGGTAGTGGCTGGTAATTATATATTAATATGATATTAGCTTGTACAGCGGGCTCTATATTAATAAGTATAGTAATAATAGCATTAACTCCAAGGGAAAATAGTACGAAATTACGCCAGCAAGCGTTAGAGTGGTCTTTGATTACATTTGCTCTTTCTCTTTTATTATTAGTTAACCTTCATCAAGAAGCTCAATTTCAACAGATAATAGAATTCAATTGGGTAAGTACAATAGGATGGTTTGAAGGTTCTCCGATACTGTTTGCTATTGACGGGATCTCTATATTTTTCATTATACTAAGTACTTTATTAACACCAATTTGTATTTTAGTAAGTTGGAATAGTATTAAGTTTCTTATTAAAGAGTTTATTATGTGCCTTTTAGGCATGGAACTATTATTAATTGGGGTATTCTCAACATTAGATCTGTTAATATTTTATGTGTTGTTTGAAAGCATATTAATACCTATGTTTTTAATAATAGGAATATGGGGAGCTCGGGCAGAGAAAATAAAAGCTGCCTATTATTTCTTCTTTTATACTTTAGTTGGTTCAATATTAATGTTACTTAGCATAGCAGTTATTTATAGGATAACAGGTACAACTGATTATTTATCTTTAACTAATATTCAGATTGATAGTAACATTCAAATTTGGTTATTTATAGGTTTCTTCCTTAGTTTAGCAGTTAAGATACCAATGATACCCTTTCATATATGGTTGCCTCTTGCGCATGTTGAGGCTCCTTTAGCTGGTTCAGTGATTCTAGCTGGAATATTATTAAAATTAGGAGGTTATGGATTCATTCGATTCGCTTGGCCTCTTTTCCCCGAAGCAACAGAGTATTTAGCACCAGTCATACTAACGTTATCATTAATAGCAGTGATATATGGGAGTTTAACCACTTGCAGACAGGTAGATGCGAAACGTTTGATAGCCTATTCCTCGGTAGCTCATATGGGAATAGTTACAATAGGTTTGTTTACTCATACAATGGAGGGTCTAATAGCCTCTATATTCTTAATGATAGCTCATGGAGTGGTTAGCCCCGCTTTATTTATAGCAGTAACGTTGCTCTATGAGAGACATCATACAAGATTAATTAGGTATTATAGGGGAGTAGTTATGACTATGCCCTTATTTTCTATCATATTTATGGTGTTTACTTTAGCTAATATCGCTGTTCCTCTTAGTTGTAATTTTGTTGGAGAATTTTTATCCTTAGTAGCTGCTTTTTCTACTAGTACATCATTGGGTATTCTTACCTCAACTAGTATGGTTATAGCTGCTGCTTATTCATTGTATTTATATAATAGAATTTGTTTTGGGCAACTTTCTCCATACTTAATATTTTCGAGAGATATTAATAGACGAGAGTTTAACGGGCAATTACCGCTAATAGTAGCCATAGTATTATTGGGGGTAATTCCATACCCTTTAATCGAGTTAGTTCGTGTATGTTTGCCTAGATTTTTATAATTTTCCTCTTTCCTGTACCTATTTGGTTTATATGTGTATCTATTTATTTTTAATAGTGGTAGGGGCAGGAGTTGAACCTGCATAATCAGATTATGAGTCTGAGAACTTACCGTTAGTTGACCCTACAAGCTGAGCTTAGCTAAGCACTATGTAACTATGGCCAGGGCTAAGAGCCCCACCAGTAAATACATACATATAAAAACAACCAAACCACATCTACAAAATGCCAATACCAACTAGCAGCCTCAAAACCAAAATGATGATGACGAGTATAGTGATAGCCTATTAATCTAGCTAAACATACAGTCAAAAAGATAGTTCCAATTATAACATGAAAACCATGAAAACCTGTTGCCATAAAAAAGGTTGAACCATATACGGAGTCTGATATTGTAAAAGGTGCTTCGTAATACTCCATAGCTTGTAAGGCTGTAAACTGAATTCCAAGTATTACGGTACAAGTAAGTGATTGTATGGCTTCTAATCTTTGTCCGCTAACTATGGCGTGATGTGCCCATGTAACTGTTGCTCCTGAACTAAGTAATATAGCTGTATTTAATAGGGGCACAGAAAATGGATCTAACACTTCTATACCAACAGGGGGCCAAACAGCTCCTAATTCTATAGTGGGAGATAAGCTACTATGAAAGAAAGCCCAAAAGAACGCAAAAAAGAAACAAACTTCAGAAGTAATAAAAAGGATCATACCATATCTTAATCCTCTTTTTACTATTTGAGTATGGTGTCCTTGAAAAGTGGCCTCTCTAATAATATCTCTCCACCAAACAAACATTGTCAATATTATTGTTATTGCTCCTAAATACATTATCCATGTATAACTATAATGAAAATATAATACTGAGCCTACTGTAATCAGAAGTGCCCCGATTGAGCCTATATAAGGCCATGGACTAGGATCCACTAAATGATAAGGGTGATAAGCCTTACTCATGGCTCCCCAGCGGGGAATCAAGCGGAGACTAATACTCCTACCCAACAATTATTCTAAGTATGGGTTAATGTAGATTTATACTATCATTAATGTATATGGTAGTTAACAAACAAAATACATATGCTTGAATTAAGGCCACGGCAATTTCTAGTACAGTTATAAAAACCATTACTAATATTGGGGCTAAGCTTAATACTAACATTCCATTACTAATCATTGCAAACCCAAAACTTGCAAATATAGCAAATAAAAGGTGCCCAGCCGATAAATTAGCAGCCAATCGAACACCTAAAGAAAGTGCTCGAGAAAAATAGATAAGTGTTTCAATCAATACTAATAGAGGGGCTAATATTAAGGGAGCCCCACTGGGCATCATCATTGAAGCAAAGTTCCAACGGTATTGTGTTATTCCCAATATTGTTACTGCTATTAAAATAGATACACTTAACCCGAAAGTAACAACAATATGGGCAGTAGGAGTAAATACATAGGGAAATAGGCCTAACAGATTTAACCCAGCAATAAACGTAAATAAAGTTACAATAAAAATAAAATACTGAGTTCCCTTATTAGCTGTAGAATCTTTTACTAATCCTAAAAAGTGGGTATAAATAATTTCTTGTATAGCCTGCAATCTTGTAGGTATTAATTTATATGAACAACTTCCTATTAATATTACACTAAATAGGATAAGCATCATAATAGAAGAATTAGTAATTATACCCCCAATTATCCGAACTACATTAAATTGATCAAAAAGAGAAGCTGCCATATTGAATATATGAAGGAAATGGGCTTATCTGCGGAGTATATCTTGTAGTATAGCATATGCTCGATTAACCCCGAGTCCCTTAGTAGGGGCTAACCCCTCTTCCTGTAGTATACTTCTTATACGTAAGTTATTTTGAATTTTAGGTAAAATAAATAAACTCATAATACTATAAAGAGCTAACAAAGTTATTAATGTCCAGCTATATTGAGTTAAATAAGCAGTTATATCTAAATGAGGCATTATTCGATGATTGAAAGATCCTCTAAAGATCAGCACATAATGAAGATAGCCAGCTGATATATCTGTCCATGCTAACGGCCTCTATAACAATGGGCATAAAAGAGTGATTAGCGCCACATAACTCGGAACATTGACCATAAAATAATCCTGGTCTTTTAGCTAAAAATCCGGTTTGATTAAGGCGTCCAGGCACAGCATCCATTTTCATAGCTAATGAAGGTACAGCAAATGAATGAAGCACATCTGCGCCTGTGACTAAAACTCTTACATAAGTATCAATAGGAACAACCATTCTATTGTCAACTTCTAATAGTCGGAGATCGCCGGGTTGAAGGTCACTCGTAGGTATCATGTAAGAATCAAATTCTAAGGTACTATCTTCACCTAAGGTAGTTTGATAGTCTGAATACTCATAAGACCAATACCATTGATGACCTATGGCTTTTACTGTCACACCGGGTTCTACTACCTCATCCATCAAATAAAGTAGTTTTAAAGAAGGGAATGCTATAAACACTAATATAATTGCTGGAATTATAGTCCAAACAATCTCTATTGTAACTCCTTCTATAAGATAGCGATGATAAGCCTGGCTTGTTAATCCTCTTATAATTAACCATAATACAGTTGTTATAATAATAATTAAAATAAACATAATTTGGTTATGAAGGAATAGAATCTCTTCCATAACAGGACTAGCAGCATCTTGGAAGCTTAGTTGAAATGGCTCAGCCGCGTCACGTAGGAGCGAGGCCTCTAATAATGCATTAATTGGAGTTTTCATTCTTCTCTAGCCCTGTTACTCTGCTGGTACATCCAAAAGCTTTCCCAATTCCGTATATACGACTCCAAGAGTGTTCTCACTTACTTTAAATTACTTTTAATCTAGAGTAAGCATGAACAAATATCTTACACGTTGGCTATTTTCTACTAATCATAAGGATATAGGTACTTTATATTTACTATTTGGTGCTTTTTCTGGAATGGCAGGGACAGCTTCGAGTATGTTAATACGGCTAGAACTGTCCGCTCCAGGTAGTATGATAGGAGATGATCATTTATATAATGTAATTGTAACATCACATGCTTTATTAATGATTTTCTTCCTAGTAATGCCAGTAATGATCGGAGGATTCGGAAATTGGTTTGTGCCAATTATGATTGGTGCACCTGATATGGCCTTTCCTAGATTAAACAATATTAGTTTCTGGTTATTACCACCTTCTCTAATACTATTGGTTGGTTCTATGTTTGTGGAACAAGGGGCAGGTACAGGCTGGACCATTTATCCCCCACTATCAAGCATTCAAGCCCATTCAGGGGGAGCAGTGGATATGGCTATATTTAGTCTACATCTAGCTGGTGTATCTTCCATTTTAAGTTCTATTAACTTTATAACTACTATAATCAACATGAGGGTTCCTGGTATGAGTATGCATAGATTACCTCTATTCGTATGGTCTGTATTAATTACTACAATATTGTTATTATTATCTTTACCAGTGTTAGCTGGTGCAATTACAATGTTATTGACAGATAGAAATTTTAATACTACATTCTTTGACCCTGCGGGAGGGGGAGATCCTATTTTATTCCAACATTTATTTTGGTTTTTTGGACATCCTGAAGTTTATATATTAATTCTACCAGGATTTGGTATGGTATCTCAAATTATACCCACATTTTCTGCTAAACAACATATTTTTGGTTATTTAGGTATGGTCTATGCTATGATTTCTATTGGAGTATTAGGATTTATTGTTTGGGCCCACCATATGTTCACTGTTGGTATGGATGTAGATACTCGTGCCTACTTTACTGCCGCCACTATGATTATTGCTGTTCCTACTGGGATTAAGATATTTAGCTGGTTAGCTACTATATATGGGGGAAGCCCACGGCTTGATACACCTATGTTATGGGCTATTGGGTTTGTGTTCCTATTTACCATTGGTGGTTTAACTGGAGTTATATTAGCTAATAGTTCATTAGATATTGCATTACACGATACTTATTATGTAGTAGCTCACTTCCATTACGTGTTATCTATGGGAGCCGTATTTGCTATATTTGGAGGATACTACTATTGGTTCGGTAAAATTACAGGTTATCGTTATAATGAATTATACGGTAAGATCCATTTCTGGATTATGTTTATCGGAGTTAATTTAACTTTCTTCCCCCAGCATTTCTTGGGTTTAGCCGGATTACCTAGAAGATACTCGGATTTCCCTGATGCTTATCAAGATTGGAACTTAGTTAGTTCTTGCGGAGCTGTAATAGCCCTGGTAGGAATTGTATGGTTCATATACTTGTCTTATGAGGCATTAGCAGCCGAAAGACCATTTAAGGGTTGGTCAACTTCGCCTGGCTCATTAGAGTGGTCTTTATCTTCTCCGCCTGCTTTTCATACTTATAATGAATTACCGTTTGTCTATCAGCGTAAATTGAGTCATGGGGATGATTTAAATATTATTTCCACACTACTCCTTTGACCTTGGGGAGTCTATAAGGCAATGTGTTCTTCTAATACATGCAAGGCCCTGAATAAGGGTCCTACTGGTGAGGATAAAACGGAGATTATCTCGGTTAACGTATTAGAATAGGTGGGATAGTGGCCCACCTGGTCGAAGATGCGTAGTATAGCCACACTTTCACTGAAACAAGGGGAAGACATTTTGGCAGCAGTAGAGAATCTTGTGCAATGGGTAAACGCTTGACACAGGGTTTCACACTGAGGTCTGTCTAACTAAGTGCCAGCAGACGCGGTTAAACTTAGAGGCCCAGTTTTTATTTCGCATTAGGCGTTAAAGTATGTAGTGAAGCATGAGAATAAAGTAAGGCGAACCTCTTGGTAGCGGTAAAATGTTTGAAGCAAGAGTGGAAGTCCGAAGGTGAAGACTCCTTACTCCGTTCATGTTATATTTTCATGAAATACGAAAGCTTGGATAGCAAACAGGATTAGATACCCTGGTAGTCCTCGCCCTAAACTTATACAATAGCTTTATTAGCAAATAACCTTATTGTATGCCTGAATACTATGATCGCAAGATTGAAACTCAAAAGGCTTGGCTGTTCACTGTTTGAATCAGAGGAGCGTGTAATTTAATACGATGATCCGCGTGTCACCTTACCTTTCCTTGAAAGCGGACTACCTTTTTAGGTAGTAGCCGCTCAGGCATTGCATGGCCGTCGTCAGGATAACAATAAATGTTGTCCTTAACCCTATTATGGATTAAGTCAGGTGTCATGGTCTTTATGGAAAGGGATATTATGCGCTACATTCTCCTATACAATATACACAGTAAATTAGGAGGCGGAGATTCTCTGAAACGGGAATCTTAAGTAGGATTTGATAGTAATCGGGAAGTAGAGCGTTCCGGTGAATTCTAACCCAGTGTTAGCACAAATCGCCCGTCGTCCCCTTCAAGTTAAGGATACGAGACGCCCCGCGGCGGGGTTATCCTTCCTTTTCGAGAATGGGTAAGTCGTAACATAGTAAGGGTAAGGGAACTTGTTCTTGGGCCAAGTTATGCGCGTTCAATACGTACTTGGTCGCCCTCCGTAACTAGGATGATGAGTACTATTATTTCAATTATCTTTAAAACGCTTGCAATAATAATACCTCTATTAGTGGCTATAGCTTATTTAACTTTAGCAGAAAGAAAGGTATTAGGGTATATGCAAGCACGAAAAGGACCTAATGTAGTTGGTGTTTATGGACTATTACAGCCTTTAGCTGATGGATTAAAGTTATTCACTAAAGAGATGGCTATTCCCAATCATGCTAATCTGTCGGTTTATATTGTAGCCCCAATTTTATCGCTTACTTTAGCTTTTTTAGCTTGGGGGGTTATTCCTTTTAGCCCTGGTATTGTATTAGCTGATATTAATGTTGGTATCTTATACATCTTTGCTATCAGTTCTATGGGGGTGTATGCTATTTTAATGTCTGGTTGGGGAAGTAATTCTAAATATGCATTCTTAGGGGCTATTAGAGCAGCAGCTCAAATGATTAGCTATGAAGTGTGTATAGGGCTTATTCTAATATCAGTAATATTATGTGCAGGTTCTCTTAATATCACTCAGATTGTTTTAGCTCAAGCTGAAATTTGGTATATAATACCTTTATTTCCAGCTGCTTTAATGTTTTTTGCTTCGGCATTAGCTGAAACTAATCGGGCTCCTTTTGATCTTACTGAGGGAGAATCAGAGTTAGTATCTGGATATAATGTAGAATATTCTAGTATGTCGTTTGCCCTATTCTTTTTAGCTGAATACGGCCATATTATTTTAATGAGCTGTTTGATAAGTTTATTGTTTTTAGGTGGTTGGGCACCTTTCACGGGAATTCTAGGAATGGGTTGCTTAGCCCTTAAAACTACCGTAGTAACGTTCGCATTTGTGTGGGTGCGAGCTTCTTTCCCTAGAATGAGATATGACCAACTTATGTATCTATTATGGAAGTCTTACTTACCTTTCAGTCTTGGTTTAATCGTTTTAGTTTCTGGCCTGTTGATAGGTTTAGATGCAGTGCCTTGCTAGCATTTAGGGAGATAACTTCCTGAGCGCATGCATATGGAATCACCAAACAAAATGTTACGAATAAGAACTCAACATCCAATAATCTCTATTGTGAACGGGGTTCTGGTTGATCTACCAGCCCCTTCTAATATTAGTTATTACTGGAATTTTGGTTCTTTGTTAGGACTTTGTTTAGCTATTCAATTGATTACCGGAATATTCTTAGCTATGCATTATTGCCCTGACGTTAGTTTAGCTTTTGACTCAATTTCCCATATTTTAAGAGACGTTAATTATGGTTTTATGTTAAAGTATATTCATGCTAATGGAGCTTCATTATTCTTTCTTTGTGTATATATACACATGGGCAGAGGACTTTATTATGGGAGCTACATGAAAATGGATGTTTGGAATATAGGGGTTATAATTTACTTAGTGATGATGTTAACAGCTTTCTTAGGGTATGTATTACCTTGGGGACAAATGTCTTTTTGGGGAGCCACAGTTATTACTAACTTTTGTTCTGCTATACCCTATATAGGAACAGATGTTGTTCAGTGGATTTGGGGAGGATTTAGTGTATCTAACGCAACTCTTAATCGTTTCTTCTCTTTACATTATCTTTTTCCTTTTCTTCTAGTTGGATTGGGCTTATTACATATTATTAGCTTACATACAGCTGGGTCAAATAATCCTTTAGGGATTGACTCTAATATAGACAAAGTTACCTTTCATGTTTATTATACTTATAAGGACTTGTTTGGTATAATGGTACTTAGCACTATTTTAATTATACTTTGTTATTTTATGCCTAATGTATTAGGTGATCCTGAAAATTTCATTCAAGCTAATCCTTTAGTAACTCCTGTTCATATACAACCAGAATGGTACTTCTTATTTGCATACGCCATACTACGCTCTATACCCAACAAACTTGGGGGAGTCTTGGCTATGGTATTTAGTATCTTGGTGTTATTTTTATTGCCTTTCATTCATACTAGTAAATTAAGAGCTTTAACATTTAGACCTTTAGGTAAAATAGCATTTTGGTTTTTAGTAGCTGATTTTATTTTATTAACTTGGTTAGGAGCTAATCCAGTTGAGGAACCTTATGTTATGGTTGGTCAATTTGCTTCTTTATTCTACTTTTGCTACTTTTTAGTATTGGTCCCCTTGTTAGGCTGGGTAGAAACCAAATTGCTCCGTATGAAGTAGTATAGGTCATTTGTTGGCCGAAAGTGCAATATGAATAGTTTATTTATGATATTCTCCTTAGGAATAGTTGGAGCTAGTCTTATGGTTATATCTACGCCAAATCCTGTTTATTCAGTATTTTGGTTAGTTATTGCCTTTGTTAATGCTGCTGTTATGTTTATATCGTTGGGATTAGATTACATAGGCTTAATATTTATAATTGTCTATGTAGGGGCTATCGCTATTTTATTCCTGTTCGTAATTATGTTAATTCAACAGCCTAATAAAGTAGATTCTCAAGATCATTCGCATTTTTTACCTGTAGGATTATCTGTTATATTCTTATTTTATAGTTTACTAACCAATAGCCCTAAATATATCAGCAATCCTGTTATAGGATCTAGAACTAACATTGGGGCAATTGGAAGTCATCTTTATACAACTTATTATGAATTAGTGTTAATTGCTAGTTTGGTGCTGTTAGTCGCTATGATAGGGGCTATATTATTAGCTAAGCAGCCAAATTCACCTTTTTTATATAATTCTCATGGTGAATCATTACGTAGTAAGCAAGATCTCTTCCTACAAATCAGCAGAGAGCACCTTTAGGTGCCTTCTGGCTAAGTGTTAATGCACGTCTCCGCTTAAGAAACATGGAGTTCAAAGGAATATTAATACTACTTATCGTCAGCGGAACATTATCAATTCTAATTTTAGGGGCATCTTATTTATTAGGATATAAACAACCTGATATAGAGAAAGTGTCAGTCTATGAATGTGGGTTTGATCCTTTTGACAATCCGGGGAATCCCTTCTCCGTTAGATTCTTCTTAATTGGTATCTTGTTTTTAATATTTGATCTTGAAATATCTTTCTTATTTCCTTGGGCTGTCACATATATGGACTTACCTTTATTTGGATATTGGGTTGTTATGTTATTTTTATTTATATTAACTTTAGGGTTAGTTTATGAGTGGATAGAAGGAGGCTTAGAGTGGGAAAACTAGCCCCTAATTGGTATAGCGCATGTCCTATTTAATATTATCAATTGTCATCTTATTAATCGGAATCTTAGGTATTATTCTTAACAGAAGCAATTTAATTATTATGCTAATGTGTGTAGAGCTAGTTTTACTGGCCTCTACTATTTTGCTTCTATTTGAGTCTCGTGTGCTCTATACACTTTTTGGTCAAATTTTTGCGATTGTGATTCTAACTGTTGCAGCTGCCGAGTCTGCTATCGGTTTAGCCATTATGGTTAATTATTACCGTTTACGTGGTACAATTGCTGTTCGAGCCTTAAATTTATTAAGAGGTTAACTCCTAATTAAAAATGAACCAGATACCTATGCAATATTTTAACTTAGCGGAGGAGAATTATTCTAAGTATGGGTTATCAGTAATCCAACTTATCCAGATTGGTAAGTTCTATGAACTTTGGCATGAGCCCGATACTTCTAGTAAGCAACGAGTATACTCTCAAGCCGAGTTATTAATTGAGTCATCGACACGAAGTAGGCCTTCAGAGGTAACATCCTCCATTGAACAAGTTGCTTCGTTACTTGATATGAGAATAATATCCCCCAGTAAAAGATCTTTGCTTCAAATGGGATTTCCAATCTATTCCCTTACTACCCATTTAACCACCTTGTTGGATAAAGGTTGGACTGTTGTAGTTATTGATGAATTAGTCACTGGTAAATCCGGGCCAAAACAACGCGCAGTATCTCAAGTTTATTCTCCTAGTTGCAATTCAGAAGATTGTTCGGAATTATCCTATGTGTTATCAATTTATTTTTCTCAAGACAACTTACTAGGTATTACTTTATTTTCAGCCATGAATGGGCATAGTATAATGTTTCCTGTCTCTTGAACGGACAGGGACAAAGTAACCCGGTTATTAGTCAGTTATCGTATTAGAGAAATAGTAATTTGGGTGGACTCGGGGGTCGGTTTAAATGTTTTAATAAATAAGATATATAATTTATTAATTGGTTGGAATTTATTCCCCTCTGAACCTAATGCTAAAATTGAAGTTATGGGAGAAGTACTAACCAATTTACCGTGTTATTTATCTTATAGGTACGAAAATAATAATAAGGAGTGGCTTTTGCTCCATATTTATATAGGCATTAACACAGAATGGTTGAACAAAAATTATCAAAAATATACCCTTAGTAAGATATTTCAAAGTACTTGGACAGAAAATGTTGATCAGGCAAATTTAATTAGCCTTTTAGGAGTATTACAATTTATTAAAGATCGAAACCCTAATCTTATTAAGAATCTTCAACTTCCCGAGTGTTATAATTCTGTTGTCAGTCCCTTAAATTTAATATTATGTAATCGAGCAGAATATCAATTGGACTTATTACCTAAGAGGGGGAAGTTGGGTGGTTTACTTAATCTGGTTGATTATTGTTCTACTGCAATGGGTAAAAGACTTTTCAAATTTAGACTTCTTAACCCTATTACAGATTATTCTGAATTAAATCTTCGTTATAAGGAAATTGCTATATTTAAACAATTACTTGTCAAGAAAATATTTGACAATTTCGAGTTAAAACACATTAAAGATTTATCTTCTTTACATCGTCAATGGGCAATATGTGCCTCAAGTGATACTACCTTATCCCCTAAAAAGTTAAGTCAAATTTACCATTCTTATTTGTTTGCTAATCAGTTAATAAGTAAATTGATAAATAATAAATGAATTAACATTCAATTACCTCCCTTAGTCGGACCCCAACTAGAATCGCTAATTGAGGAAATAGGCCAAGTTTTCCAAGTAAATAATCTTTTAGGTGATTTCAAAGATGTATTACAGCCAACTGATAATTTAACTAACTTACTTGCGCAACAACAAATTTTAAGGGCCCAACTTACAGAATGGGCCGAACAAATTTCAAATATTGTGTTTCAAGATACAATTTCTATTAAAGCCGAATATTTTAATAAAGAGGGTTATGCTTTTTCTATTTTATCTAAAAAGTTAACTAAGTTAGAACATTACATGACTAATGCTTCTATATCTAATAATTCAATTATTGTATTGGGTAAAAGAGGAAGCCACCATATAATTACTAGTCCTACTATTCATAAAGTATCAATCGAATTAAATTTATTAGAAGAGCAAATTAATACTTACGTTAAACAAACTTATAACCAGGAACTTAAAAGATTATTTTTTAGTTATTCTGAACTTTTTTCGCCCTTAGTAAATATGATTTCTAGATTAGATGTTGCATTAAGCGGGGCTATTGCGGCTATTAAATTCAATTATACTAAACCTTGCTTAACACTAGCGAAACCCCAACAAACCAAAGGTTTTATAGAAGCAATTAACTTACGACACCCATTAGTAGAACAATTAAACACTCAAGAAGAATGTGTAGCTCATAATATTAGTTTAGAGGATAAGGGAATGTTAATATTCTCAGTAAATGGAGCAGGTAAATCTACTCTACTTAGAGCAATCGGAATCAACGTAATCTTAGCTCAAGCAGGAATGTATGTAGCTGCAGATTCATTTAAATTAAGGCCTTATAATTATTTAATTACTCGTATTTTAGGGGGAGACGATCTTCATAAAGGCCAAGGTACTTTTGAGGTCGAAATGAGAGATCTTTCAACTATATTAAAGCTAAGTAATTATAACAGTTTAATATTAGGTGACGAAATTTGTCATGGAACAGAAGTTAGTTCAGGAACAGCGATATTAGCTGCAACAATTGAAAGATTAACAACTGCACAAACTAGTTTTGTTCTTTCTACTCATTTACATCAAGTTTGTTCTTTAATTGATTCGTCAGTTCGGTGCTATCATTTATCTGTTATTCAACAAGAAGATTCGGGCCTAATTTATGAACGTAAATTGAAACTTGGCCCAGGGCCCTCTCAATATGGCATTGAAGTTATGGGTCACATAATTAATGATAAAAAATTTTATAACAGTGCTTTGAAATACCGTAAACTTATTAACTGGGAGCTACCATCCCGAAGTGAGTTTAGCCCTTTAACAGTATTCCGCCCTTCTAAATATAATGCTCAAGTTTTTATTGATTCGTGTGAAATATGCGGAGCTCCAGCAGAGGCTATTCACCACATTCAACCTAAGAGTGAATTTAAAAATCAACCTGAGAGATTATGTAATAAAAAATTAAATCGAAAATCTAACTTGGTGCCAGTTTGTTCAAGCTGTCATTTAGATATTCACAGAAATAAAATCTCTATTTTAGGTTGGAAGAGAACCCCAGGACATAAGAAATTATATTGGGTTTATCTTAATGAATCTTTAGACAGTGGAACTGAGTAA